CAGAGAGGGTCTAACAGAACTTGACTTACCGGAACGACTGAAAGTGAAGGTTTCTGGCCTTCTAGCATTCATGCCTCATCTTTCAGATTGATCTATCATTCCATACCTGATTTCTGATATATCTATGCCTTTCTTTCCAGTGTTCATGCGGGAACCTCAAACCTTTTTCGGAAGCCGTGGGTCGCTGGCAACAAGCTATGACTGATTCGCTTTAAGCCTTAGAGAAAAATGGCACTGACACATAGGGAAGGTGCCCCGGTTTATCCAGAATAGATGGGTAGGTTGTCTATTAGAGCCTATTAACAGCTTATACTGTAAAGGATTGCCAGCTTTGACTTGATCTGCCGCTCAACTAAACGTTGCCTCTTTCATCCGAATCTCTTTCCTCAACATTACATACAACTATTGATCGCGATTCCCGGCACTAAGAGAAGTTATCATTTCTCTCATCGGTGAAGAACCGGAGAGAGAAGAGCGGAACTGCTTTTTCCAGGCCACCTACATCTGATCCATCTGGCGAAGAGGGTACGGAACCAATACGAGCAAGCAATCAATGCCTCCCTGGAACCTGACCTAACTGTCAATCCGGAACCGGGGGAACGTAGCACTCCCTTTCGATTATCCATGGAGTATTCCCCAGCCAGTTCCAGGCCCAGGCTTCGGCGCTTGACTAAACCAATCTATCAACCTGAATGTCCTGCCTTTCCGTAGTCCACTTCACTAATCAATGGAAGAGTCAGCAAGGCAAGCATCAACTTCTGCTTCCGCCTAAGCCGTGCTTGCTGCTCCTGCTCTTCTAATTAGAGAACGCACTAAAAGCATACCTTATCTCAGGGGCATGAGTACACTGCTTTCACACTCGAACTCTCCTACTGTGTGCTGTGTGTGCTTTCAAGCAATAAGACTTTTCTAAACGAACCACTGCTGACGAAGTGCCCCATACCTGCACTTAAATAAACCTTCTTTTAGGAAAGGGATAAGCTGTAGACATCTGCTTAGGTTATTAAGGCACTGCAGTCTTCTTCTTTCGAACTCGATGCTCTCTTGTTCTTTCCAGCTTTACTGCTGTTCTTAGTTATGGATTGGCTTTTCTTCCTGGTGCTTCCCTTCCAACACTTCGGTTCTATTGAGACAATCAATCACTTTCGCTCTGCTTTGTATGCCAAGTAATAGCTGGACTGTAACTAGATTCTACTCTCTTCTTATTCGTGATTGTTGAGTTAGATGCCCTACTCAAAAGGATCTCTCCCTAAAGCTGTAGACTGATCCCTGTTTCTATCTTCCTCACTTGATCTGCCCGTACTCTCTTAAGTCGACTTCTTTGCTGCCTTTCCGCGGAAAAGTGATTTTATAGCAAGCTTCTTTCCTGCTTTCTAGTATACTTATTCTCTTTCTTATGCTGTTTTCTGCCTGTAGTGTTGTTCTGTCCCTACTATTGAAACACTGGATGCTCTTGCTGCTCCTCTAGTCATTGAACCAGCGCACTCCAATACAAGCTTCTCTTCTTTAATGAATGGGACTGACTCGGCTAAGTAAAGTGTAGTATCGGCACTTACTCGTCTTTAAGGAAAGGGAGCAGTAGACTTCCTCCCTTCCCTCCCAGTGTCCAGTGGCTCTGCTCTAGCAAAGAGACAATCACTTGAGCTTTTTTCTCTTAATGGTGATGATATTATATTCCCTGACAGTGCCCCCCCTTAAGTCGACTAACTCTACTAAAGAGAAAAGCGCTCTCTGCTCTTCCAGTAAGCGGTTGGAGCTAGTACTTGACTGCTATCAGAGTTAGAAAACAAGTATCCCCCTCTCCCTTACTGCGAGGATAGTGCCCATACCTGCACTAAAGGATAACCTGAGATAAGGTATGGAAGCAGTCTGATTATTTCCACTTGAGTTCGACTCGAAAGGTCTTTCAGTGACCGAGTTCAGTGACCAAGGCTAGGCAACAACTCACTAGTCGAAAAAGACACAGCTAGTCTTGGGATCAAGGCTTCTTTCCTTTGCTGAATCAGGAATAGCCGACTCCAGGTAAATGCTTTTCCCAGCTCAAAGGCGATGACTAGTAGATCCCTTTTTCCTGGCTATATGATATCATATCAGACAGAATAGACCGGGCCAAAGAGCACTAACCGGGAGCGAAGGGTCCAGAAGTGAGCGGAAGGAAAGGGAGTGAGTGCGCCGCAAGACCAGAGAAGGCAACTTGTGAAGTGACCTTAACTCGGGAACGGATTCGATAGGGCCGCGAGAACCCTTGTTTTTGTCTTTCTCTCGCGTCCGGCTATTCCTGCTGAGTCCTCACTCCGGTTAGACGGGAGAATCACTGTAGATAGCGATAGAAGACGCGGTACACAAAGTGGTCTTAGCATGAAGGGAGAAAGGGAGGATGTGGGACCATTCCTGATATCCACTCATTCGATATACGACTTCGAAAGCTTACACGTACGAAATAGCCTAGGAAAGAAGAATCGAAAGCATCGAAGCGCTAGCAGACCCAAAAGCTAGCACGGAAAATAGGGAGCATTGCGCCTTAGCCGACTTCCAAGGCTTGTTAGGCTTGGCCTGATAGAAGGAATGCGGACGAAGAGCTTTCTCAGACTCCCAAAACATAGGAGTACGGTCATAGAACGAGTCCCGAACCCGAACCGGTCAAAGGTCAAAGACGGACCTGCCATACTCTAATTAAGAATCTCAGTTCCCAGGCTATTAATGAAGAGGAGAAGGAAAATATATCATAACAGCACTTCCTATAGTGGAATTGGAATCGACGGATTCTTTGATGCGACGGAACAAGACGGTAAAGCAACCACTCGTTGTCGTTTAGTTGTCCGTCACTCGTAGTCTCTGCGTCAGAGGTGGTTGTTCGGAAGGGTTTGACAACGTAACAGACAGCTAGGCAGTTACTACGCAACACACATTGGGGTGGTGCAACAATGGAACGACTAGTAGTCGTAGACTAGCGGTGTTACGGAACAACTACCCGACGAGTGGTAATAACGACAACTACAGTAGGTTTGACAGTAGCGTTAGGACGACTGGTTCTCGTAGTTGTATTGCCCTAACGCAACGACTCAAACAACTACGAGTGCTCCCAAGACGATGAGACGCATGCGCTATACCGTCGAGTATTGCTTGCGAAGCAACCGCAACTCGTTGTAGGTCCTCCCCTTACATTACAGTCGAGTAGCTTTCACTCCTTCGCTTGCAACGTGCGGTTGGTTTACCTAACGCATGGCTTCCCCAACGCCAATAGTCGCATGAGTTCTCCTAGACGATAACCCATGCCTTGAAACAAACCGCATGATGCGTTCCGGAGTTGCCGTAGTTCTGTTACCGCCTTGCCGTCTTGGATTGGGAAGGATACGACAGGCTCAATTCAAGGACACTCAATTTCAGGCTTTCGAAGCTCTGACGCTTTCTGTCGCATTTGTTCTATATTTTGTTTACCTATCATTTTCACTTTATTTAACCGTACTTAGGTAGCTCTTCGTTCGTTCGGCAGAGGCGTAGAGCTATCTACTTGGTCGCGACTGGCTCTGCTACGCTAGGTTCTCCCTATGGCGCTACGCATCGTTCCCTTCGGTCGAGCGAATCCCATTGTTCCGGTCCGAGAATCCCTATGTCTGAGGTCGAGCAGCTACGCTCTCGTTGGTCGAGGTTAGATCCTCGTATGTCGCCACTCTCGTCACTGGGCGTTCTCACTTTTGCCTTGTTATCTCAGGACACTCTGCCAGGTTGTTCCTTGTTGACCGGCCTTGTGATTCTCGTTATAGAATGTAGTGCCCAACAGTTTAAAGGAACGGGTGAAGTCTCGGGATCCGCTCTAGTCGAGTAAGATATTTCCCCTGTAGAGTAGTCTCCGTATCAGTCCATGGGCTAAGGCGCAATTGCCTTCTTAGAGCCAGTAACTTCGTACTGAAAATTGGAGAAAAAAGAGTGACAGAGGCATCTTCCATTCATCTCGATTTTGGTTTTTCTGCACCATATTTTGATCTCCCTTTTCTTCGATCCGGAATTCCCAACAAATCCTTGACTCCTCGAATACAATGGGATTTCACACCTGGCGAATCTTTCACTCTACCTCCTCTTATTAAGACTATAGAATGTTCCTGCGAATTATGACCTTCGCCCGGAATGTGAGCAAATATATCATGTCGATTGCTCAACCGTACTTTGGCTATCTTACGTGGAGCTGAATTAGGTTTTTTCGGTGTTCTCGTTGGTACACGCGGGCGTACTCCTTGCTTCTGGGGACATTGATCCGAAGCTCGAGTACGGTCCGTGCGCCGTTTTTCTTCTCTACCATGACGAATCAATTGATTTAATGTAGGCATCGCGCTCTTGACTTTTGTCCTTCCCCCCGATTTTTGCCCTATCGCTAGTGGTTACTCCCGATCCGAAGCACCCCTTTTCCATTCATAGAGAGATCCAATCGTCAAAATCAATAAAAAGGCCATCATGGACCAAGATCCAAAGGGATCAATCTTGTTGAGAGGTACTGCCCAAGGAAAGGAAAAGGTGACTTCCGGATCAGGGATAATAAATAAAATAGAAACAAGATAAAATCGTATATCAAAACGACTTCTGGCATCACCGAAAGGATCGAAACCACATTCGTAGGCCGACAATTTTTCTGGATAGGTCGAACTATTGGAAGCAAATGGAAAAGGAACACCGAGTGGGATCAAAGAAACTAGCGGACTGATCACTAAATAGATACAAATAGGTGCAAATTCTGACATCACCACAGCCCACTTTGTTTTCTCGCTCCTTGCTCGCGGAGCGGCATACCGAAAAAAAGATAGGATTTGAATCGATGACTTAAGCCCTTGCGCTATTCCCCCCTGATCGTATCGTAGATAGCAGTCAGAGTCAGTACGCTTTCTATTCTCTTTATATTATATATGAAAATAGATAAGAAAGGAGGGCTGCCGAGGCCCGGAACTTCTCCGAGAGGTTCCTTTCGATACTCTGCGCACAGAAGCGATATCGAACATCACTTATTGTCA